GTTTCGCAAGAAAACCAATTCTTAATTCAATTACTGAATTCAGCTTTTGCTACTGAGAAAGCGAACGGTCAGCGCGAAGGTTCAAGACTTAGCCGAGCGTTAGCGAAGCGCTGTAGTAGCGCCGAAGCCCTATGTGCTATAATGCTGAGCCAAGGACGCTTCACCTTATCTATAGAAGCAGTTCTTCACTCATTTGGTAATGGCTCAATCTATAGATAGAAAGCCTTATGATGGGAAACTATCACGTTAGGTCTGGAGAGAGAGGGGACCGGTTATATAATAGGGGGAGCAGATGCAAGCTTTTTCTTTCAATAGCCGGCCAAATGACTACAGGATCATCGGTCTACTCTACCTCAATTCACCATTTCGAACCTTATACAGAAGGTTTTTCCGTACCCGCTCCTTCTACCTATACCGCAGTTGAAGCACCTAAAGGAGAATTTGGTGTCTTTCTGGTCAGTAATGGAAGCAATCGTCCCTACCGTCGTAAAATAAGAGCACCTGGCTCTGCCCATTTACAAGGACTCGATTCTATGTCCAAACATCACATGCCAGCAGATGTGGTCACCATCATAGGTACTCAAGATATTGTGTCTGGAGAGGTGGATAGATAGGACTACTAGTTGCTCGATCAGGACCCTAGCTTTATTGCGAGCCAAAAACGGATGCTTATACCGCTTGGGTTATATTTTATAGTCTCGAAGGAAGTCAGCCATTTCCCATTATTTGCTCTTTTTCCTTCTCTCCCTCTACTTTATTTGACAGGGGCGGACCTCAACCGAAAGGCGCTAGACGGACTAACGGCAAGCGAGATAAAGAAAGCAGCTGGTAATACTAATCCAAATTCTTAATTTAGTGTAAAATGCCTAGGAAAAAAGAAACAAATATGGTGGTCGAAAGGGGGCTGATTCGAAGGACCAGCAGCATCCCTCGTGGGAGGATTCCCGGGAAGCACCGGTCGGGTTTCCGAACCGCTATCTTCGTCGGGATCCACGATTAGACCACGTACCCACGAAGAAGGAAGAGCCCGGTTCTTGGTTGACGCCCGAGGGGCCGCCTTGAAGCAAGTCTCCAACACTAGCCGCAGGTGACGGAATGACTAAAGGGTCTTGCATTCTTAAGACCACCAAGCCCTCTCGAATGAGTTCTACTATAGAAGCTTTCAACGTACACCCGGGGACAAATCTTGAACTCACTAAGAAGTGAAACCCTGTGACTAGATCGTCCTGAAGATGGCTGCGACGGGAAGAAGTGGCATTTGGGAGTGTTGCTGACTTAACATTTAGGTTTCGGCATAACAAAGCTTGCACTGTCTTTTCGCACTTAGGCGCACAGCGTGCCATTGGTAATGATTCTACTACGGTGCCACAAATTTTCAAGCTGATCCTAAGTAATCGTTGTTGTTCATTGGATTCCGGAGGAACTACTTCGTTAGGATTGAGGAATTGCTGCGATTCTTCCTGAATAGCCTGGATTCTCCCGTCGAGAGTCACTTTGAAAGTATTACCTAAACTCTTCCGATTAAATATGATAAAGCCTATAAAACAACGAGCTACTATCATTTCTTCATTATAGATTGAGATCTTCTTTGAATTTGATGCACAAATAGATGGAATAGCAGCAAATAACATCTTTCTAGCCTGCGTATTCGTGGAACTCAATCTCATAAAGCTTATCTCTATCTTTAGCAACTGAACGGGAAGTGGTTGAGGCAATGCTGAATTGAATCGGCTCGCCCAGCGAGAGCCCTGCCAAGTAAAAAAAAAGATAGAAGAGAACAAAAGGACTTAGACGAAAGAAGAAGCGTAAGAAAGTCACTCCACTATTTTGATCGAGACATAATCTCTTCCGCGAACGAGCAAGTCATAATGAGATTAAAAAACGATGCTTCCTTGGCCGTGTGGAACATGGATTAGCATTATGTCATTCCTACAAGTAATCCCCCATCCAGGATTGGAAGAAGTGCTATATGAGGACTTCGAGATCAAATAGAATATGTTTCTTTCCATTCCTCGTGAGCCACTTATTTCTCCGAAACAAGAGATCAAAGCTATTTTCCCCCTTTTTCCCAATAAGTCGACGGCGTTACACCATTGGGATACTTCGAATAAACTGGAGTACATATAGGATACACCGGTGCTAAAACCTTTTCTCAAGATATCTTCCAAACAGTTGGGGTCGTTGCGGGGCCTCAAATCATTGTTCCCCCGGCGTGAAACCAGTTGGTTCCGTAGTTTTAGAATTCTGCTGATCCCAAGTACTCCATCTCCATCATTGCATATGAAAATATATAAAATAAATAAAAAAAGGCATGACCAGAAGAATTGTGTGAAATAAGTGAATTTATCCAGTTGAGGCATTCGTCGATTGAGAAAAAATGATTTCCTCCAGACAGAAAGATCCTGTACGAGTTGTTAATATAGGTAGAACTTTTGTTCTCTATTTCAACAGCCCAGCTCTCGTTTGATTTGTTATAATAGTTTTCATGGTAATTTAGTTGGTAGTTATCATGGTAAGGTATTTGTACTTTTTTGAAAGACCCCTAACGCGGTTGAGGGGCAGCTGACCGAAAGGAAAGCGGGTAGGCCGCCTTGGATTCTGCCTAGAGAGGCCAAAGTAAGACAGTGAAAGAGCAGGACTTCTTTCACGTACAGAAAGGCAGGCCTTTGTCTTGCAAAGGACGCTTTGGCTTCCTTCCAGGATAAGGGGAAGTCGAGTCCCTTATCTTCGACAAGCCTCGATCTGCGCTTTCGCTTTAAAGAAAGAATCGCTGAAGACAGATTGATTCTTTTTATCGGTTGAGTAAGGGCTTATTAATGAATTAAGAAAGGAGGAGCTCTTCTTTAGCTTCTTCTGTAATACCGATAGTTAGTAGCTCTAGCGGCTGCTTTTGAAGATAGTAAATCTATTGGGTTCATCTACGACCAACCTCGTATACATACAATTTGATCAGATTAGGCTAGGGTAAGCCAAAAACCGCACCTAAACAAAAACATAGAAAGAATGGGTCTTCTCCTAGTGGGGCAAATCTTTCAATGAGGTGGATAGGTCGAATAGGCTCACTCAGCCTGGGAACAATCTCTTTCAGTAAGAAGAATTTCTTTATTGTTTGTTGAGGAACTAAACCATTAGTGATGGTGCTAAGCACTATGTAGACTTCATCCGAAGCGGTTGTTCTCTCTTAGAATAAAAAAAGTAGGAAAAAGAATTCAGATAAGAATGGTCAGAGACCGGTTCAATTCAGTATAGAAAGAAAATCTTTTTCTGAAATTGTTCTAGTGGATCGAGACGAGAAAGCAGCGCCCAATGTGCCACGCAAAAGAGGAACGAAAGTGTCCCGCGCGGCCGGGCAACGTCTGGTAGAGTAGGAGCCAACAAAGGAAGTCATGGACTGATCGCTTGGAGCATTCAATTGCATGAGAAAGGTCGATCTCAACTCGCGCTTTGTGAAACTTCTATCACATAGTTTGGGCTTATCGCAATCGCATTTAAATACGGTTGTTATAAGTTCAAAACGCTAGCCCGTTTGGGCGGTATGGGAGGCTATAAGCAACTGGCAAGGATAGACCATCATTTACCAAGAAGGTCAATGAGGCTCCTATCTATGCAAACACGAGCTCTACTCGGTTACGGTCAAATGGAACTGTGGCTGGGTAGGGAAGAGTACAATCTTTTCCTCAACCCGTATCTGAAAGGTCTTTTAGTTGATAGAATTTTGTCCTCCCGGAAGCCTAGATAAGCAAAGGAAGAAAGAGCCTTATCAGTTCAGTAAAGCTGAGTAACCTTACCAACAAAGTTACAGTTCATCCGCTGATCCTGGCATTCACTGCTGCTGTCTCGGCTTTGCCTCTCCGCGTATTGGAGGTTCGTCGTTGGGATGCCTCTAGGGCTGCAAGAGCTTCTTCTGCTGCTGTAGCTGACTCAGTCAATTGTCGGAATCCGCCTGGGAGTGGAGCTGCTACCAACGGATCCGGGTAATAGATTCTTCACGCACATGCGCAGCAATTCCTCTTCAGGCAGCTGATGTTGACAAGCGTAAGACACTCCCCGATGAATTCTGCGATGGGGTTTTCTCTCATATTTTCTTTGTGGCTTTTCCAAGCTTGGCTCCTATGTATGTATGTCGGGGGTCAGGAAGAAGGAGATGATTAGTCTCTCGTTGAAGGATTGGCTTGACTCTGTTCGCCTTGCCTTTGTCGGATGGGGATTGGTTACATGTCCTATTCATTCTGCTTTAGAGCGCTATGGCGAGTCCACTACTGAGTGAGCGGCCTGTGATACTCCGAGAAGTGAAAGAGGGCTTTCTATTAAGGCGTACACACGAACTAATGAAAGATCTTAAGTAATATCTAATGCTCTTATCAGTCATTCATATTCTCATAAGAGAAGATATGAAATACAAGTAACAAAGAGTGCTTTAACTAAACAAGCGTAGCTACCGATTTACTAAAAATGGAACGAAATGAAGTGAAATATGCATATTTATTAGTTATTACACGATGCATTCCTCTGGTAACATGTGAATTCAGCTTTCCCTCTCCGTTGAATGAACTAACTACGGGCTGCATTCGTCTCCCGAGCCAGAAAGCAAGACAAAATGAGGGGTCGGGTCGATGGAATATCCCTGCTGTTTCAGGAAGCGACCTGTGCGTAACAAAGGGCTTTCTTCATGACAGGGTTGGATTCAGTCTAGGGTTCATCATGAAATCGGGGTCCTTACCTCAGCTCTTTCGAAGGTGTTGGGTACGTCGGGTCCTTCTACTTTTGCTGCAGCTGTTGTAATTTCATCATCATAAGCTGGACATTAAGAAAAATAGGTTGCTCTTGTTCTTGTCTGTTGAGGTTAGGAAGCTAGGTCTATCTAATTGGTAGTCGTAGAGCGGGCAAGGGGAGTTTCGGGATATCTATACCTGAGGCAGGCTGCTACTTGACTGTAGGGTTATAACAAGCAAAGCCAGATAAGAATGTTTTAGATTTAGCACTGGTAGTAGCTAGGCGTAGGATGTAGCTTTAGGATGTTTAAGAATTCCTCTAGTAGCTTCCTATCCTAGTAGTTCCTATCCCAGTAAGTGGCTAGGTTGTTAGAGAGCAGCAGACAATCTTATGAATTATAAGACAATCTCAACATTGTCTGCTGTTAGATAACATTGTCTTGTATCTCCTATAGGTTTATATCAAGATAGGACGTATAAGACTGTATTCTATCACTACGCCTTCCTTCTGTTATACCTCTAAGGGTAATCCCCGCTCTAACTCTATTTAAGTAATTGGAGTATAATCTTGTGTTGGCAGTTAGCTATCGATGAGCGATGAAACCACATCCTGGTAAAATAATTGCTTCACACAAATTCAATGAACCTTATCCTATTATTAACGAAACAGACCTACTCAGCATTGCAGTAATGGATCTCTTAATCCAGTTTGCTTACCCCTCTATATCTGGATACAGTAAATTCACAATTCAATTGAGTATGAAGCAATACTTTGATTCAATTCATTTTACGGTTGGTCCAGCAATACCCTTGACTTTTGAGAATGGTGATTTCATTCCAAAGAGCCTTGTTTATGATCAAGTTTATCGTCTTATTATAAAATATATTGAAAAGTATGATGGTGATTGTGTTCTTGGAATAACAATAATAATATATATGCTTGGCGGTGTCAAGTGTATTATTAATAGACCTCTCTTATCTTCAGATGCTAGAGAAAAGAGTCTTTTAGAATGTCTTCAACCTGTTTCAGGACAAATAGATCCTATCAGCGCTCTAAAGATCCAGCATAAAAAGCAACATTATCCCAGCCATATCACTTCTATAAAATCAAGTCAAAGAAAAAGTAGTAGTCTGAAATCATTCTTGGTTGCTGATACCGAGACTATACTGATAGATAACGTTCATAACCCGTACGCCGCTGGTGTCATGATGGTTATTCCTGGTCTTGATTTAAAGACTCAGACGATATATACTTACTTCAGCGAAGATTACACTCCTACTGTATTCAAAAGCTTTGAAGAAAGGAGTCAAAAGCTACTTAATGATTTTATATTGAGGATAATTTCTATTATGAAACAAAATCCATCAATGAAAACAGTCTACTTCCATAACTTCTCACGATTCGATGGTCTTTTTGTGCTTAAGCACCTGGCATTACATCATAAGATGTTCAAGTTAAAACCTTTATTCCGTGATAACATCCTTTATGAGGTAGTAGTCTATTCAGGTAAAAGAATGTTATTCCGCTTAAGAGACTCTTTACATCTACTCCCTGGCAAACTAGATGACCTTGCAAAGAATCTATGCCCGGAGTTAGGATCGAAAGGGTCTATCCCATATGATCAAGTGACACTATCAAATCTTAGTAGTCTGAGAGACAGCTTAGTAGAGTATATGAAACAGGACATTCTACTCCTTGGTGGTATAATGCAAAATTTCCAGGATTTATATGCTAAGGCCTACAAGGCTAACATAGAAGACAAGATAACTACTGCCTCACTGGCTCTAAGTCTTTTTCGTAGTAACTACTACGACGAGGTTCAGTTTCCGATTCACCTCCCCAATAAGAATGAAGATACCTTCATAAGGAGAGGGTATTATGGTGGGCATGCTGATGCATACACCCCATACGGCGAGAACCTATACTACTACGATGTGAACTCTCTCTATCCCTTTGTAATGAAGGAATTTGAAATGCCTGGTGGTGTTCCAGTCTGGCATGGAAATCTGGAAGACATGGAGTTAGATAGCATGTTTGGCTTTATTCAAGCTTACGTGGAATGTCCTAAAACTATGAAGAGACCCTTTCTACCATATCGAAATGAGAAAGATGGAATTCTTCTCTTTCCCACCGGTGAATTTGTTGGTGTCTACTATAGCGAGGAACTCAAGTATGCAAGAGACCTGGGCTACAAGGTATTACCAATTTGTGGGTACCTATTCCAGAAGATGGAAAGCCCATTCAAGGACTACGTTAACTCACTCTTTGAAAGCAGATCCAATGCTAAGAAGCAGGGCAATAATGCTATTAGTTATGTATATAAGCTTCTTTTAAATTCCCTATACGGAAGATTTGGCATTAACCCAATCAGTACAATAACAGAGATGTGTGATAAAAATCGACGTGACTCTTTGTTAAGGACGGGTACATTTTTAAATGAGGCTCTTCTTAGAGAAGACTTATACATGATTTCATACCATAGCAATATGGAGAGGGGTCCTGATTATTGGAAGCCGCCGAAGAACTCAGCAATCCAACTAGCTGCTGCTATCACTGCCAGCGCTAGGATTTACATGTATAAGTATATCTCAAGAGAGGACTGCTACTACACAGACACTGACTCTATTGTTCTTGGCAATCCTCGGGAAGAGGATTTGATTTCTTCCTCTGTATTAGGTAAGTTTAAGTTAGAAGATCAAATTCAAAAAGGCTACTTTTTAGCACCTAAATGCTATTGCTACACCACATCAGAAGATGGCAATCATCATGTCATGAAGTTCAAGGGAGCTGCTAAAAGCATTATAAATCCTGAATGGTTTGAGCAACAGTACGCTGACCCCTATCGGGCGATTCAGGCTTCGGTGACATCGAATTTTAGGATAAATTGGTCGGAACTTGAGGTCATAAAGAAAGAGAGTACTTTCACTCTTAGGATAGCGCTGAACAGAAAGAGGATAGCCATAATTCAAGATCAAAAATGGGTTGATACCAATCCTATTGAAATCTCAGACTTGTCCGCTCTAGATAACATTGGAAAACAAATAATCAAATTTCTAAGAAAACAACTTGATTATTTGAATTCTGAAAAAAACAATATCATCTCTCATGAGATATTATCTCAAAGGGAAAGGGAGATAGACCAGAGGAAAGACGAGAGATACAAATCAGAAATATTAAACTCCACTACTTCAGGTCAAAAGACCACTACTGTTCAACCAACTCTCTACAATACCAAGGCTGAGGCTAAGAAGGCTAAGGCTAAGAAGGACCACGACAATAGCACTCCCGATAGACCCAAACCAGATGAATAAAAGCAAGAAGGGCCCTTCCTTGTCTCCCAACTCTCCGGTTCAACCGTTAGACCGGTCCCCTAATCTCTTCGTTGACACGAGAAACAAACCAATCAAAAAGCACTAATCATAGACCCGATTCCCACATACACTACTACTTTCGGGAACTTCCTTTCTTTCTGTAAAGGCAAGGAACTTCTTTCACTAGTATCGGGGACATGCCCAGAAGAGGATTTAATAGTTCCAGAGACATGCAAACAAAGCCATGCTTACTTCATCTTCACTTCATGCTTATACACCTGCTGGGCTGGGGCCCAACTTATTTCTAAAGGGGGCTTGCCTACAGAATCTTGTTCAGCTTAACTGAGCCAGAATCAAGCCCAATGTAGTTCTGTTCTTCCTTTGAGGCCTACATGTTTTCTGGATTGGGTTGTTCCTGTACCTTGGATCTCTCTGTGTATGTCAAATAAAACCAGGTATATATACCCTAAAAGACGGATAGCTTTCTGTCCAAGTCTATCTCCCAAAAGTAAGCCATGTAATTGAACAACCTTCTAAGTACGTAGAGCTTTTTCCTTTTTCACTCTACCGGGGGGTCCCTTATCCCCGTTGAATACTCCTTCCTTCTGCTAAAGCTGTTGTTATTCATCGGCCTTCCCCTTTGATTGAAGAGAACAATCGCCAGGTCTACTTCCGCCTCTTCCATCTTGAGTGGCGCTTTCAAAGTCTCGAATTTCATTAAGCGCGGATTTAGTTACAGGGCAATCTTCGAAGTGAGCTTCTGTTTCCATTTGCTTAATTAACTCGAACTTTTCCCCCGTCGTCCGTACATGAAAGTCTGATTCCACAGCTTCCCGTCCTTGCTTGTCTGGTAGTTGAATAAAGGTTGTTTTGCTTTTAGCTTCCCCTTTCTGCTGTTGGGGTAAGGAGTATCCGCTCTTTGCAGCATTTGCGGAGGACATCCCCCCACAGCCTTTGTTTCGGGTTCGATTTCTTATGCAGTTAGGAGTGGGGGCGTGCTAGCGGGAAGTCCGGTTATGAACATATATCAATCCCTCAATCAACCTGAGTATATATTTTATATTATTAGGACACGGGGCGATATTATAGTGCATCCATTCGCTCCTTGTTAAGACCCGACTAACTAAATGGAATCGAATCCCCTTCTTCTAGGCAACCGGGTCTGAGTCCCTGTCCCTAGTCTGAGTGTTAGTAGTTTCATTAGAGCAAGCTCCTCAGTGTTAGGGTTTTTACTTGCTTGCTTACCGGCGGGAAAGGACAGAGTTTCATAGTCTCATTCCCCACCCAATGATAAGATAGAGACAACCCTGCCAACCAGTAGTCCCCAGCCAGTGCAAAAGCATAGGAATAGGTAGAGTAGATTAGATCTATTAAACACAAACAAGCAAGCCAGGCAAAGAAAGCAAGCAATCTCCACTGGAGCGGGAATAGTAATCAACAACAGGCTCTCCAACTCGTTCGTACCTTTCGTAACCTAGTTGGCTTGGATTCGTCTCCGTCCCAACTCTCTTCCCTTCGCGAACTCGTATGTCCTTTTCCCACTCCCCTCGCTCTACTAATTGGTATGATGACCAGTAAGAGGAAGCAACATAGTCCTATTAGCCAGAGCACCCTAAACCGGCAACATCCCGATCACTCCCTCTCAGTAAGAAGGACCGTTCTGAGCAGCAGTAAGGCTCATAGCAAGCAAGAAAGATGAGGGAGTTGGGAAGTTCTGGGATGAGTGGCCCACCTCCATCTGGCTGAGCAACAGGCGCTGCAGGGGCAGGGGAGTCGGGCGCCGGTTGATTTACGCTCGCTGCGGAAGAGCCAACCGAGTTGGAGCCAGACGAGGACCCCCCAAACAGCCAGGTCCAAGATCCTGACTGCATCATCATAAGGGGGGGCTCCCAAAAAAGAATAAGTAAGACCCCTCCCATCCGCAGATGCGGAGAATAAGAAAGGTGAGGGCTCGGCTCCCCAGAGAGATCCCACATTTAGAAAGGAGGGCAACAAAATAGGAAATCAAACCCATTTGAAGACAAAGAAGATAAAAAAACAAAACTATAGTGGCTAGGAAGAGGAAAGGAATCGACTTTCTTCTCAAAATTGGAAGAAGATGAAGAGATAACGGGCGAAGGATATTCATGATCGGGCGCATGATATGATATTAGGTTTATGTTCATTCGCTCTGTTCGCAGAGCGGTATACCGAAAAAAAAAGCCCTTATTCGGATTCGAACCGATGACTTAAGCCTAATTATCAAGGGCAAGAGCGTGACTCTGATTTTGGACGCGCTGAGTTATTTAAGCAATTCTTTATATTTTGATTCTATGTTATTTTCTTTCTTTTTTCTTTTCGACCTTGTACTAAGCAGGTACACGGAACAAAAACATAATCTTTGAAAAAAAACGAAAAGCAAACCCGAAAACTAAAGGGTCACCTTCTCTAGCAAGCAAGTAGACTTTTCTCTGAGCCCCAGGGTAGCAAAGCTAGCTCTTCGTATCATTGGCATTGGGCAGGTTCACCTGGCTACACAACAACTGTGACTCTAGCAGAGGATCTAGTTCCACACCAATCTGCTTATCTTATATAAGATAATATATAAAGTGACTTAGCGTACCTACAATCGCTTGCTTGATTGCCTTTTTTTTGACGACAAGTTTTAAATCTTAATGCAGGCAACGTAGACCAGGTTTTTCAATTATTACTTGCTGGTTCGGGCGTGATGGCTCTCGGCTTTAGTCAACTCCTCTTCTCGCTCCTTGCTCTATTTGCTTTCTTTCCATCATAGAGTGATCCATCGAACTCCTATCTTTCATCGCGAAGGCTTAAGCCCTTCTTACCAAGACTGAGGGAGGTTCCTTACACACATCTAAGGTTTTCGTTATGGCATTGCTCCTTGAGCTATATTGATTGGTTGGGCACACTCTATCTCTCATGAATGAGCCGGGCTCTCTTCAATCAAGCTTGCTCCCTTTCAGCGTGGGCTCTGAAGATGCCTGTGAAATGATGTCCTTAGCTCTCCAACTCGATGTTAGAGCTCCTAAAGCAGGCCAGAAAGATATTTGCGTATAGAGAAGAAGAACCTTTACCCGTTCGCTACTAACCAACGGAATTCCAAATCGAACGTTAGACAAAGTCAGAGAAAAAGAACGCAAGCTAATAGGCTTAGCAGTTCTAAAATAAAAGGACCAACGACTACTTACTTTTACAAAACCAGTGAGGACTGAGGGCGAACCCCGACTCTACGGTTGAAAGAGTAGGTGGTGCTGCGTCTTTATGCTTCTTTCTTTTGCTGCTGATCCCCCCTCTCTCTCGGAAATCTTTCTCCACTTCTTAGTTAGCAACTCTCTCTTTTCTTTCTTTCACGGTGCCTATCTCGATTCTTAAACAACCTCTACCGTCCGGTCGAGTCAGCTTCGCTCCTTTCCTTTATTCGTACATCTCTTTCTATGTTAGCTAGCAGGTTAGCCCAACCACTCCCATGCATTTTTTTGTTGGTCAACAACCAACCATTTTCGACAAGTCTTTCTTCAGAACAAGAACTCTGGGGAGAGCGGAGCAGTTAAAGAATTCATGCAATCCCATGACTGACAAGCAGATGTTTGATGAATTGAGGAAGGAGAATGCTGAAATGATCAAGCAGCTGAGCGAAATAAAAGATCATTCGCAAAATGGAGGAAGTCTTTTTAGTGATATTAGCGAATTTTTTAGTTGTGATCGAAACTTTGATTTATTGGTCTTGGTTGTTATTAGTATCGTCATCTATTATGTTGGAATGGGGATTTTCAATCACTTTCGAGCATTTTCTATTGTAAAACACAATATGAAATTCAACCTTCCCATCAATTTTAAGAGCGGTTGGAAAAGCTATAAGGTATCAATTCCACATACATATGTGGGACTACCTCCTAAGGCGGATAGCGCTGGAGTTGCTCCTAAGCCGGCAGCGAAG